TCCTATTTCTTACATTATTATCAATTTTCGATCTTTCTTTTGCAAAAAAAGAAACCTTTTTATTCATTGTTGATAAAAGTAAATTTGGATTGACTCCTCTTGGAGTTCCTTTTCCCCATAGAGATATGGAATAGAACGAACCATTTTTCGTGTTACTGTAATTTTTAAAATGAACGCGGAAATACCCATCAAAGGTAAGTAAATATACCCGAAACATATAAAATGCGGTTAATCCTGCTGTGAAATAAGCTATTACTGCGAAAATTGGTGAATACAACCAACTATCATTAAGAATGTCATCTTTGGACCAAAAACAAGCAAGAGGTGGAATACCACAAAGAGAAAGTGTACCCAATAAAAAAGTAGTTCTTGTAATTGGAACATATCTTGTTAAACCACCCATAAGAACCATATTCTGACTTTTATCTGGTGAATATCCAACAATAGGTTCCATTGAATGAATAATAGATCCGGATCCCAAAAACAATAAAGCTTTTGAATAGGCATGAGTGATCAAATGGAATAAAGCAGCTCGATAAGAACCTATACCTAGAGCTAACATAATATAACCCAATTGAGACATTGTAGAATAGGCTAAGCTTTTTTTAATGTCTCTTTGAGCAAGGGCCAAAGTAGCCCCTAATAATAGTGTTATTACACCTATTAAAGAAATGAAATTCATTATATAAGGTATGACTATGAAAAGAGGAAGAAGCCGAGCTACAAGAAAAATTCCTGCTGCTACCATAGTAGCAGCGTGTATAAGAGCCGAAATAGGAGTGGGTCCTTCCATAGCATCAGGTAACCATACGTGAAGGGGGAATTGTGCGGATTTAGCAACTGCACCGACGAATAATAAAGAAGCACACAAGGTAGCAAATAAAGAATTGACCCCATTATTCTGGATTAAGTTATTAGTTATTTCAAGCAAATACCGAAATTCTAAACTCCCTGTTATCCAATAAAAACCTAAGATTCCTAACAATAAACCAAAATCCCCTACACGATTAGTTACAAAAGCTTTTTGGCAAGCACTTGCTGCAATTGGTCGTGTGAACCAAAAACCTATTAATAAATAAGAACACATTCCCACAAGTTCCCAAAAAATATAAATTTGTATCAAATTTGAACTAGTAACTAATCCCAGCATAGAAGTATTAAAAAAACTCATATAAGCAAAAAATCTCAAATATCCTTGATCGTGATACATATACTTGTCACTATAAATAAGAACCATGATTCCAACAGTAGTAATTAGTATTGACATAATAGAAGTAAGTGGATCGATCAAGTATCCAAACTCTAAGGAAAAATCATTATTGATGGTCCAAGACCATAGATATTGATAGATAAAACTTCCATTTATTTGTTGAATAGACAGATTGGCTGAAAACACCATAGCTATACTTAAGAGTAAAACACTAGGAAAAGCCCACATGCGACGAATATTTTTTGTTGCTGTCGGAATAAGTAGAAGTCCAAATCCTATTGACATAGTAACTGGAAGTGGAAGAAAAGGTATTATCCACGCATATTGATATGTATGTTCCATAAGAAAAGAACCTCTTTTTTCTTATAATTACAAATTGTTCTCGATTCACCAATTCTTATCTTTTTTATCCTTTCTAAAAGGATAAAAAAGATAAGAAATCAACAAAAAAAATATCTGAAAAAAAAAAAGTCAAATATTGGGATTCTTAATTATTCTTATTTTTTTTCCCTCATTTCATTTATATATGTGATGTATGATGTGCGCGCATACGTATATGTGATATATATATCACATATACATGTATATATAAATATATTTGTATTATATATATTTATATGTTAAAGTAAAAAAACAATGTATATTAAAAAGAGTATATTAAAAAAATTATCCACATACACAAAAAAAGAACGATCTATTTTGAAGAATACATGTCTTTCACATACAACGATAAAAGGAGGAACCCCCCTTTTTTGA